ATAGTAAGAAATGTCAACAAGGAAATCTTTTGTATAGACATTCGAACCACTGTTGGTCATATTTCTTTTTATCGAGAGATAGAAGAAGCCATACAAGGGTTTTGCCGGGCTTGCTCATATAGTACCTAAGCTAAAAAATTCTATGATACCCGCGATAATTCGATTCGGGTCTCCCCGTCTCAACTAGTATTCTAATTCGTGAATTTCTCCGCTAATCAAGATCGAGGAAAGGCAGTCTTCGAATCACTGACTCAAATCCATTGTCGAATCCTACTCAACTGAATAGCGAGGTACTTATGGCAGAACGGGCCGATCTAGTCTTTCACAATAAAGCGATAGATGGAACTGCCATGAAACGACTTATTCGCAGATTAATAGATCACTTTGGAATGGCATATACATCACATGTCCTGGATCAAGTAAAGACTCTGGGTTTCCAGCAAGCCACTACTACATCCATTTCATTAGGAATTGATGATCTTTTAACAATACCTTCCAAGGGGTGGCTAGTACAAGATGCGGAACAACAAAGTTTAATTTTGGAAAAACACCATCATTATGGGAATGTACACGCGGTAGAAAAATTACGTCAATCCATTGAGATCTGGTATGCTACAAGTGAATATTTACGACAACAAATGAATCCTAATTTTAGGATGACTGATCCTTCTAACCCAGTCCATATAATGTCTTTTTCGGGAGCTAGAGGAAATGCATCTCAGGTCCATCAATTAGTAGGTATGAGAGGATTAATGTCGGATCCTCAAGGACAAATGATTGATTTACCCATTCAAAGCAATTTACGCGAAGGACTCTCTTTAACGGAATATATTATTTCCTGCTACGGAGCTCGCAAAGGAGTTGTGGATACTGCTGTACGAACATCAGATGCTGGATACCTCACGCGCAGACTTGTTGAAGTAGTTCAACACATTGTTGTACGTAGAACAGATTGTGGCACCATCCGAGGTATTTCTGTGAGTCTTCAAAATGGGATGATAACAGAAAGAATTTTTATCCAAACATTAATTGGTCGTGTATTAGCGGACAATATATATATGGGTTCACGATGCGTTGCCATTCGAAATCAAGATATTGGGATTGGACTTGTTAATCGATTCATAACCTTTAGAGCAAAATCAATATCTATTAGAACTCCCTTTACTTGCAGGAGTACATCTTGGATCTGTCGATTATGTTATGGCCGTAGTCCCACTCATGGCGACCTGGTCGAATTGGGAGAAGCGGTAGGTATTGTTGCGGGTCAATCTATTGGGGAACCCGGGACTCAACTAACATTAAGAACTTTTCATACCGGTGGAGTATTTACAGGCGGTACGGCGGAACATGTACGAGCTCCTGATAATGGAAAAATAAAATTCAATGAACATTTGGTTCATCCCACACGTACACGTCACGGCTATCCAGCTTTTCTATGTTATATAGACCTATATGTAACTATTGAGGGTCAAGATATTCTACATAATGTGAATATTCCACCAAAAAGTTTGATTTTAGTTAAAAATGATCAATATGTAGAATCAGAACAAGTCATTGCCGAGATTCGCGCCGAAGCATCCATCTTGAATTTTAAAGAGAGGGTCCGAAAACATATTTATTCTGACTCAGAGGGAGAAATGCACTGGAGTACCGCTGTGTACCATGCACCCGAATATACATATGGTAATGTTCATCTCTTACCAAAAACAAGCCATTTGTGGATATTATCAGGAGTTCCGCACAGATCCAGTATAGTCCCTTTTTCGCTCCACAAGGATCAAGATCAAATAAATATTCATTCTCTTTCTGTCGAACGAAAATATATTTCTAACCTTTCAGTGACTGATGATCAAGCGAGACATAAATTGTTTAGGTCGGATCCTTCTGGTAAAAAGGAGGGGGGGGTTCTTGATTATTCAGTACCTGATCGAATCATATGTAAGGGTCATTGTAATTTTATATACCCCGCTATTCTTGACGAGAATTCTGATTTATTGGCAAAGAGACGAAGAAATAGATTCATCATTCCATTACAATCGAATCAAGAACAAGAAAAAGAACTAATACCCCGTTCAGGTATCTCGATTGAAATACCCATAAATGGTCTTTTCCGTATAAATAGTATTCTTGCTTATTTCGACGATCCTCGATATAGAAGAAAGAGTTCGGGAATTACTAAATATGGGACTATAGAGGCGGATTCTATCGTCAAAAAAGAGGATTTGATTGAGTATCGAAGAACAAAAGAATTTCGGCCAAAATACAAAATGAAAATAGATCGATTTTTTTTCATTCCCGAGGAAGTGCATATCTTACCCGGAGCTTCTTCCATAATGGTACGGAACAATAGTATCATTGGAGTAGATACGCGAATTACTTTCAATATAAGAAGCCGAGTAAGCGGATTGGTCCGAGTGGAGAAAAAAAAAAAAAAGATTGAACTAAAAATATTTTCGGGGGATATCTATTTTCCTGGAGAGACAGAAAAGATATCCTGGCA